TTATCCCTATGAACGAAATGAAATTCATTACGAAAGGTATAAGTATGAAAAGAGGAAAAAGCCGAGCTACAAGAAAAATTCCTGCGGCTACCATAGTAGCAGCATGGATAAGAGCGGAAATAGGAGTAGGCCCCTCCATGGCATCAGGTAACCATACATGAAGGGGAAATTGTGCAGATTTAGCAACGGCACCAGTAAATAATAGAACAGCACACAAAGTAACAAATAAAAAATTAACTTCATTATTATAAATCAAGTTATTGAATATTTCGAATAAATCTCGAAATTCGAAACTTCCTGTTATCCAATAAAAACCTAAAATTCCTAATAATAAACAAAAATCCCCCATACGATTAGTTACAAAAGCTTTTTGGCAAGCATTTGCTGCAAGAGGTCGTGTAAACCAAAACCCTATTAATAGATAGGAACACACCCCCACCAATTCCCAAAAAATATAAATTTGTATCAAATTCGAACTAGTAACTAATCCTAACATGGAAGTACTGAAAAAACTCATATAAGAAAAAAATATCAAATATGCTTGATCATGAGCCATATAATTATCACTATAAATAAGAACCATAATTCCAACGGTAGTGATTAATATTGACATAATAGAAGTAAGTGGATCAATCAAATAACCGAATTCTAAAGAAAAATCATTATTAATGATCCAAGACCATACATATTGATAGATGGAATTGCTATTTATTTGTTGAATAGACAGATTGATTGAAAAAATCATGACTATACTTAACAATAAAACACTCTGAAAGGACCACATACGACGAAGATTATTTGTTGCCGTTGGAAAAAGAAGGAGTCCCATCCCTATTAATATAGGAATTGAAAGCGGAATGAAGGGTATGATCCACCCGTATTGATATGTCTGTTGCATAAAAAGGTTTTTTAATTCTTAATTTATTAATTAATTTTTCCAATTCAACGGATCTTACCTCTTTGAAAAGGGTCAATAAAAGTCAAGATATGGACTAAATTAAACTAACTTAAATATAATTTTAGAATCTTTTGTTTTTTTACTTCACTTATTTTTCTGAGTTTTTGCTAAATCCTTCAAATATTCAAATCAAGAAGTTACAATTGGTCAAATGATATGAAAGGGAGTAATTCCTAATCTTGAAAATTCAACGTACTCTTTCCCCGAGTTTGGTCGGTAAATAGTTAATAGAAAATAGAAAAAGGATGAAATTTTGAATTTCATTAAGAAAGATTTTGGTTCTTATTTTAAATCTTTTGGTGGGGTATTTTATTACATGGGGATTAAATGTCGAATGACGAAAATAGACAAGGAAGACTTTTGTATTTTTTAGTAAGTTTAAGCTTAACTAATTCAATTTTTATGGCACAGTGGGTTCTATGGATATAGACTTGAATGAGAAAGAATTCAAAATAAAGATACCAATCAAGACAAACAATTTTGATTTTAGTATATTAGTGCTAGTAAGATTTTATTTACTTTTTTATTGATTTAATTTTCACATATCTTTCTTTCTCCCATCGAGATTTCTTTTTTCTGAAGAGAATATTAGTTCGATAATAATATAGACTAAATTAAATGATTGGTTTTAAAGAATAGATGTCTTTCACATCCAACTAGAACAACAATAAGTAATCCCCTTTAAATGAAATGGCAGTTCCAAAAAAGCGCACTTCTACATCAAAAAAGCGTATTCGTAAAAATATTTGGAAAAGGAAGGGATATTGGACAGCGTTAAAAGCTTTTTCGTTAGGGAAATCTCTTTCTACCGGGAATTCAAAAAGTTTTTTTGTACAGCAAACAAATAAGTAATAAACGATCTGAATCTACTCAAAAAATCGACACATTTTCTATAAAAAATGGAAAATTCAAAAATTCCATTATCTATTGAGTTGAGTTAATCAATATGAAATGGAACTCAGTTCATTCTTTTATTTTAAAAAAATAAAATACGAATTTTTTTGGTTTTGGTTACTAAATTATAAAAATACTAATACTTGTTTTATTTTTTATTGACAAAAAATGAAAATTTTGTTGACAAACGAATAAACACAAGATAAAAGGATTTACCCTTCTTTTTCTCATTTTCAAGATGGGGAGACTTATTTCCCCATCGACCTATTTGTCACAGTTACAATAATAAAAATTATTCTAACTTTTTCTATCTATAAAAAAAGTGAATTTAATTTAATTAAATTAAAGGGTTGAATGAAAAACAAATCAATTTGATTTTTAAAATCCTTTGTTTGGGGTAACTTTTGTACTTTTTATTTTTTATGAATTACTTTAAGGATTCCCTATATATCTCCTCTTGTTAACCCAATCAAATCAAACCGAATATTCCCTATGAAAATGTGTAAATTTTGAGTGATTCAAAAGGCCCTCTTTCTATTTTATGTTCATTGATAAAATGTATTTTTTGAGTTCTATCTCTTAATTGACTCTTGATTGAAGGTAGAACTTTATAGTTACAAGAGTTCAATTCTAGGAGAGCCTAAAATC